TGTGATCTCAGGACTTTATTTAATATTCAATTTGTCGATGCATTAAGGAAACTTTCCTTAATGCATCGACAAATTGAATATTCTAATTGATAGAATTAGAATATGGAGCGGGTAGCGGGAATCGAACCCGCATCGTTAGCTTGGAAGGCTAGGGGTTATAGTCGACGTCGATTCAGACTTTCTAACGCCGCTAATTCAAAACCGAACATGAAACTTTGGGGTCATTCGGCTCCTTTATGGACGATGGATATATTCTCAGATAGAAGCCGTAAGCAAAATAACAAAATTCGATCCATAACATCTATGTCATCTTTTTTTGTCTGAACGAATTCAAAACAATTCGCTTTCTAGATGATCCCTCTAGAAGAGTGGGATTATAACAACCCCAATCTTTCTAGTTACTCCGTTCTTTATTTCTATTTGAGAGAATCCTTAGGAAAAGTTTTTTGTTTCCACCGAGCTAAAATGAAAATAAAAAAATCGAATATAAGTTTAAGTTGATGTCTTTAGTAAACTAAAGTTATCATTTAATAGCTATTTTGCTTCAATCTAACCTAACCTATAAAAAACCAAAATTGAAGATTTAGTTACGATTCGAACTAGTAGACTTTTCTATCTTTATCCATGGATCCTTTACTTAAACTTAAAAATTTACTTAAACTTCAAAAATTGGAAGTATTGATCCAATTCAAAAACAAAATTATGTTTCGCAATTTCATAATCCAAATTTTCAATTTGGAATTGATCCTTGGATACAAATCACGAGAACGGATATTTTTCCCCGAATTTTTTATTTTCATTTTAGAGTGAAAGGATTCAACTTGAATCCTTTTACGAAATAAAGTTTTTGATTGGAATATAAATGAAACTGAAGGACCCCTTAATTCTTAAGGGTATTAATTGAACGAATCGCACTTTTACCACTAAACTATACCCGCTACAATGGGATTATTGTATAAAAAGGAACTTTTGTCGAACAAGAGAATCGGATGTAATCAAGATAGAACAGAAATTCCAAATTAAAGCGTTGACGTCTTTGTCAGGAGTCCTAATGCAATTAGGAAAGGAGGAGTTATTTCGTTTAAATAACTAAATTGAAAAATTCCTAAAAAAAAAAACAAGCAAACTCTTTTATTGGACGAATTTTGACAGATATGGCTCGACAAAACAACTTAAGTCATAATACAAAAGGAAGTGGATTGTGAAAAAAGCCCTAGTTCCGTTTTTCCTTTTTTTTTCAGTATTTTTTCCAGTAAAAGTCAAAGAAATGGAGATAAAAAAAGAAGAAACGAAAGAATAATAAGAAATGACACTTTGATTCTAATTCTCTATCATCATAGGAATGGAAATAGTACTTCTTTTTCTTGTTCTTTGAATACAATAACAAGTATTTCATTTTTGGGTTTTCAAATCAAATCAAAATAAATAATTTTTGTTTATGGTATGGTTTGATTTTTTTCTATGGTTGGGCGGTATGGTTTATTAGAACAAAAAAAAGGGCCCGGCTGGGTACTGACCAGGCCAGGCCGTTGAAGTGTAAATAAAAAGGGCCTCGTTGAACGAAATTAAAGGGATATTCTTTTCTTTAGTTTTTTCTATTTTATCTCTTTCAAATGCTCTCTGTCTTTGAATTTTCTATAAATGATAGAAATGGAATTGCTGATAAAAGTTAGATCTATTTCGATTTATATAATAGAATACACAAGACAATAAAAAAAATAGATTCTATAAACTATATTTTCTATGAGCTATATAATCAATATACTTTCTATATTCTCTATAATATCGAGAATATAGAAAGTAAACATATAAAATATAAAATAAAGTAAAGGCGGTCTTTTTTCAAGCATTATTTTTTGTGTAATGTAACTTAGGACTTTTTTTTTTTTCAATTAGGAGAGATGGCTGAGTGGATTAAAGCGTCGGATTGCTAATCCGGTGTACGAGTTATTTGTACCGAGGGTTCGAATCCCTCTCTTTCCGTTTCAGTCGATCGTTTCGTATCTTTTTTAGCGAACACTTTTCCTTTTTTTTAATAGTAACAGATGTGGAATTGAGAAAACCCTAAGAACATTTATACGACTAAAGCAAGCAACTCCTTCTTTTTTTTATTCTTCGCGTCCGGGATTACGCCCTGGATCATTAGACAGGAATCCGAAGATGAAGAGAGAAACAAAGAATATCACTACGGTGTAAACAAAGAGTTTGAGAGTAAGCATTACACAATCTCCAAATAATTTTTGGGGGTAAAAGGAAAAAAATAGATTCTCTATTTTTATACTACATATACGATTTTTACATCAAGAAATGAAGTTTTTTTTTTTAGAATTTTTATTCTATAAATAGAAAGGAGTTTTCAGAAATTCACACAATTCAAATTCAACATTGTGGTTGGTTCTAATATGGTTTCAGTGAATCAGTGAAAAAGGGTCATAATCAACAAATAACAAATGGAGGGATCAAAATAGATCGTGGAATTTTGCTGTTTAAATTGAGGCGAGGGTTCGTTCATAGTGTAAGACCCATCTGATCTTATCAATTGTTAGAATTTTTTTCTCTAACTCGGATAAATCATGAAATTGTCTAGCCCAATATTAAAGGTCTCATCGAAAACTTACAGCAGCTTGCCAAACAAAGGCTAAGAGAAAAAATAGAACAGGTATTACTGGCATAACATCTACAATTGGATTCAAAAAAGCGTAGGCCTCGGGCAGTTTGGCGAATAAAAAACTACTCGAATAAAGGGCAGAATTAAGACAGATATACATTAAACGAAAGATATTAAGCATAACAAACCTTTTTTTGGAGATAATTGGATTTTGATTGAGTTATTAATATCTTAATCAATAAGATAAAAAGGAAGAAAAGAAAGTAAGTTAGACAAAAAAATACTTCTTGGAACCGAACCAATCAAAACCAAAATCCTTCATTCAATTCTCACACGAGAATTGAAGAAATCATACTTTCATACAATATCTTAATTAAATTCTATGTAATGATCAATAAATTCAATTTTATTTTACAATTTTACACCTACGCGTGTCACAATCCTAACCTAAAACAATAATCGAATTTTAGGGCTTGGACTGGAATTGACGAACAACCAATCCCAATACTACTGTTTATTAGTACCAATAGAAATAGAAATAGAAATGGGGCGTGGCCAAGTGGTAAGGCAACGGGTTTTGGTCCCGGTATTCGGAGGTTCGAATCCTTCCGTCCCAGGCCGGGCAGAATCAAAAAATTTCGAAGGAAACAATGACTTAATCTGGGCCTTTTTGTCTTTGTATCTATACAAAATGATCGACCATCCTGTCAAATAAGATCTTTTTTTTTAGGATTCAGCATCCCCGCACCGCGGAAAGAATAAGAATTCGGGGTGAGAGTCGATAAGAGTTAGGGAGCGATGAAAGATACCGAATGGAATGGATTTTTTTTGACCCTAACCTAAAATTTTAGGTATTTTGTCTTGGGTTTTATTTAATGAATAATTGTAAATCTCGGGAATAACAATTGAGACGGGGGTGATTCATATAGCCTATTTACATTTTACATTATTTTAAATTTGGGTAACGATTATGGAATCTGAAGCCCAAGACAAAAAAACGACTCAAAATTTGAGGAAAGGCTTATAGACATGGATTGCTATCCTTCGATTTCAGAGATAGTGTTCTTTCGCTTTTTTTAAGATTTGTGAGCCCTTACCTTACTATTAAATAATTAACATACAATATATCTAATTACTTCCAACAAAAATTGTTCAGTCTAATCTGATGGATACGGAAATCGCCCTTTTTTTTTTTGGAATTCTGATTTGATCTTTTATTTCCGGATTCCGAATGAAAGACTAACAACCTAAATATTCCCTTCATCTACAAGGAAAAAGACTGTGTCTAGACTTAAGCAATGACTATTCATGATTCCATAATAGAATCAATTACATACCAGTTCCAAACTAGAGAAATGTTATGGTAAAACTTCGTTTGAAACGATGTGGTAGAAAGCAACGTGCGACTTGAAGGACATGATACGCTGTGGATTTGCATCCACCATTTTGATTTTATATGAATGGGCTCTTCGCTCGACATTCTTTCTTTTGTTCTATTAGAATCCCCAACTTTTGGTGGTTGGTAATGTAACTAGGACAGGATGGAGCTCGAGTAAAAGATTTCTTCATTTCTCAGGGGCAAGGATCTAGGGTTAATATCAATCAATAAGTTGGAAAAAACTTCGTAAGTAAATTTTGATATACAAATCGAAAGGATCAGATTCGAGCAATTTTAAAATCCAAAACAAAAGCAAGGGGAAATTTAGTTGGAATTGGGAAAACTTTTTTCATCAAAAGCTTATCCCGTAGGAATCAATTATTCATATGATTCTTTGATAGAAAGAAATCAAAAAGGGGTGTGTTGCTGCCCTTTTCAAAAGAAAAAAAAACTAAAAAAAAATATTCAAGATCACCGAAGTAATGTCTAAACCCAATGATTTAAAGCAAAGATAAAGGATCCTGGAACAAGGAAATACCATTTTCAATTGTCTCCAACAATTCGATCAGAATGAAAAATAAAAGAAAAGAATCGATTCGATTCGAAACAAGACAAACAAAAACGGAAAGGGGCTTGAGACCGCTCAAAAAAGGAAATGCCTAAGATTTTCGTTTGGGCTTTGAAACTTATCCAACTTGAGTTATGAGAGTACGGATGCTTTTTTATTTCTTTTTAAAAAGAAACAAAAAAAAAGAAGGACTTAAATCTATAATTGATTTGATTATTTTATAGATCGATTTTACATTCTAATTTTATACATAGACATAACTATCATTTCTAACCATTTTTTTTTTTTTTTTCTCGAGCCGTACGAGGATAAAACTTCTTATACGTTTCTAGGGGGAGGGTATTCTTCATCTATATCTATCCCAATGAGCCGTTTATCGAATCGTTGCAATTGATGGTCGATCCCGAAGAGAAGGAAGAGATCTTCGGAAAGTGGGTTTTTATGATCCGATAAATAATCAAACCCATTTAAACGTTCCTGCTATTCTATATTTCCTTGACAAAGGCGCCCAACTTACAAGAACCGTTCATGATATTTCAAAGAAAGCGGGGGTTTTTACAGAACTTAGTCTTAATCAAACGAAATTCTATTAAGGAATAGAACAAAAAAAGAGGTGTGGAGGAGTCTTATATAGTTTTGTAGACTTTTTTTGTTACTATCGTACTACCCCCCCCCCTTTTTTGTTCTATTCATACCTCTTTCTTTTCGGTTTTTTAAAATAGTTATCTAAAAAAGTATTCCGAAAGCTTTTTATTTATCTAATCCTTTAGATATTCTTTATGAATTTCGATATTTATTATATCTTTTTAATATATAAAATTAGATTTGTTATTTGTATTTTACTTTAATTTAATAAATTTAATAAATAAACAATTCACTCTTTTTGTTTTCGTCATTGTATTTTTTTTAGTATTTTCTCAATCTTGATATTCAATGTCATATTGACAATAGTGTATTGACAAAATAGAATTCGATCGTGGAGAAATGAATCTATTTATCTCGGTCCTGTAGTTTTTCTTTTTATGCTCAAAATCAATTAGAATTTTTTTTTGAGTTCTTGCTAGTTTAATATTTTTATTCGATTGTGAAATTTCATTTCGTTTATTTCTTTTTATTCCGATTCTATCTACCCATTTGAATTCTTTGGGTTGCTAACTCAACGGTAGAGTACTCGGCTTTTAAGTACGGCTAGCATCTTTTACACATTTCTATGAAGCAAAGGATTCGTCCAAATCTTCGGGAAAGTTTGTAAGACCACGACTGATCCTGAAAGGAATGAATGGAAAAAACAGCATGTCGTATTAATGGATAATATTGAGAATATGTTATTCTTGTTCAATCGATACAAAACCAAGTTTGAATTCTTGGCGCGGAACAAAAGAAATTGAATTCAAAGTTGGGTCGAGTGAATAAATGGATAGAGTCCGAGGGTTCCAATTATAGGGAAACAAAAAGTAAATAGGGAAACAAAAAGTAACGAGCTTCGTTTCTTAATTTGAATGATTATCCGACCTAATTAAACGTTAAAAAGATATTAGTTCCTAACGCGGGGAAAGGTTTTCCTGTGAGTGGATTATCGATTTATTTAATGAGTCCTAAGTATTTGTGAATCCATATTATGGGTTTTAGATGAATGTGTAGAAGAAGCAGTATATTGATAAAGATAGTTCTTTTTTTCCCAAAATCAAAAGAGCGATTGGAGTGAAAAAATAAAGGGTTTCTAACCACTTTGTTATAGTATAACAAACATAAACCAATTAAATTAACTAGAAATGAGAGGATAGAGAATCCGTTGATGAGTCGACCCGTTTTCAAGGTATTGGCTTTTTTTACTACAAGACTTTGTTTTCGCCGTATCGCACTATGTATCGTTTGATCGCCTACTAACTCCCTTACCTTTGTTCCTTTGTTTTTAATCTAATTTCAAATGAAGGAATTGCAAGTCTATTTAGAACTAGATAGATTTCAACAAGACGACTTACTATACCCGCTTCTTTTTCGAGAGTATATTTATGCACTTGCTCATGATCATGGTTTAAATAGTTCGATGATTTCATTGGAAAGTGTGGGTTATGACAATAAATCTAGTTCACTGAGTGTGAAACGGTTAATTACTCGAATGTATCAACCGATTAATTTGAGTATTGCTGCTAATGAGTCTAACAAAAATCCAATTTTTTGGCACAACAATAAGGTGTATTCTCAAATTATATCAGAGGGATTCGCTGTCATGGTGGAAATTCCATTTTCCCTATGGTTGGTAGCTTTTTTAGAAGGGAAAGAAATTGAAAAATATCAGAATTTTCAATCAATTCATTCAATATTTCCATTTTTCGAGGACAAATTGTCATATTTAAATTGTGTGTTAGATGTACTAATACCCCACCCCATTTGTCCCGAAATCTTGGTTCAACTCCTTCGATACTGGGTAAAGGATGCCTCTTCGTTATATTTATTACGGTTCTTTCTCCACGAGTATTTTAATGCGAATATTCTTATTACTCCAAAGAACTCTATTTCTGTTTTTTTAAAAAAGAATCCAAGATTGTTATTGTTTCTATATAATTCTCATGTATATGAATATGAATCCATTCTCTTTTTTCTCTGTAACCAATCGTCTCATTTACGATCAACATCCTCTCGAGTCCTCGTTGAGCGAATGTATTTCTATGGAAAAGGCGAACATCTTGTTGAAGTTTTTGCTAAAGATTTGCAGGACATCTTATGGTTGTTTAAGAATCCTTTCATGCATTATGTTAGATATCAAGGAAAATCCATTCTCGCTTCAAAGGATACGCCTCATTTGATGAATAAATGGAACTATTACCTTGCCCGTTTATGGCAATGGCATTTTTACGTGTCGTCTCAACCAGGAAGGGTTCATCTAAACCACTTAGGCAAGTACTCTATCAACTTTCTCGGCTATCTTTCCGGTGTGCGATTCAA